GCCCGCGCGAGAGACTTCTATGCCAGCCGGGAATAACGGCTCTGTTATGAAAGAAAGCGGCAGACAGACTAATTTGGCCGGTATTCCCTAATGAGTAGCTTTAGGAGATAAAGGTCCCCCTTATATTCTCCACCCATCTGCGGAGGGTTTCCGTATCCGTCTCCGCGGAGATCGTAAGATCGTAAGACATTATCGCCTTCGCGGCACTGGACTATATTTCCGTCATTTCCGGAAAGTGCACGGACAGCCGCCATTTCCCCCTTTCACAATGTTCTCGTGAAGTTGCTCACGAATCAAAGTGTGAATGTCCCTTCGAAGTCTCGCATGCTCTTTTTGATCGGGAGCGGGGTGGGCAATTTATGTCGGTGCTGGCGCCTGCGGGTTCTGAATGACCTCCCTCTCACGGTTAAAAAAGTGGTTAACTATCTCGAAAAAATCCATATCGTCCATCCGAAAAACGTGTCTCAATTACAGCCAACTCCCCCTCCCCTCTCTCTTTCCCTATCGAAAAACCAGCCCTACTTATTTTGTTCTACAAATGCTAACCAAGTGACACACTGGGGCCATGGGTCATGAAAGAGGTTGACCCCCATCCTCCTTAACTATGTATGGCTAATGAACTCCTCGCTTTAGTCCGTTCTTTTCCTTCTTTGGGCTCGGGTCGATAGTAGCCGTGGTAGTAATGCCCCGGAGCCCAGCTACCGACCCGAGGCGCCGATCGGGAAAGTCATAAAGGGACGTTAAACGTAATTCTAGAAGGGCCTTCCCGCAAAAAAACCGAGTAAGTGAAAGTTTTTTAGACTAGTCCCACTAAGATGGCGAGGAAACTTACTTCCGAGAGAGCTGCTTTCGCCTCGGTAATTACCTAACGAGAGAGAGCCGATGCAAAAGTAGTCCTTTACGCGAGGAAACGCCAGACAGACTGACCTCTGCTAACTACGTTTTATATAGACTGGAAGCTAGAGAGATACTAAGGTATAGTGCTGCTACCAGAGAAGGCTCTTTCATGCTAGGCGTCCAGACCTACTATACCCGAGCCGCATCCCCGGCACACTTGCTATATCTACTAACGCTTCATCCTAACCAACTATACCTGATATAAAGCCGTTCTATAAAAATTCAAGACAAGAAGAAAGCAAGAAAAGGATAGCGATCGCTTTGGGAACGTCACGGGGGAGGAAGATAGAAAGGTAACCTATGACACCGGGGAATTACGCTTTTTCTCCCGCCTCAGCTTCGCGGATGGAAGGAGGGCGAGAGCGTAGCACGCACGCTCTATGCTTTTCGCCAGCTTTCCCTCTAGTAAAAGATTAGCTCGTACCCTCTCTCTGTGTCTAGGGATTCCTGGGGCATGAGTTAAGCATATAGTTGATTGCTCTTTCTTTCGATTGAGCGTCGGTACTTTTGGAGTCTCTCTCTGTAGGCGTGCAAAACAACAGAGCCACTGCTCTTCGGGGTGATGAGGTGGACAATTCCTTACTCCAGCTTCAAAGGAGCATCTTTGCATGAATCAATACTAACTCCTCAGTCAGCTGACCTTCGATTTCGGAGATTAGAGCAGAAGAACTCCGTAACGGCGGAGAGGGGTTTCGCCTCGAATCCAAATGATTTCTCTTCTTCTCTTAAGATATTTCTAGTTAGGACTTGATCGAGGGATCAATTGACTCCGAAACATAAAGTAACAAGACCATAACCCCGTGCCCCCGCCTTAAAGGATCCCAACTCATCACCCTCATCTCCAACTTATTCGTGGTTTTAAGGTGCTTTTGACTATTATAAAAACTTATTTGGAGACCAAGGCGAGGGGTCATCTTCGGCAACCAACCGGTGGAGCCGGCCTCCCCGCCGTCCCCCCTGCCCGCACCCTCCATAACGGAAGTACGTAGAAACCTTGATCTGTTTACTTCCTCCTTTAATAAGATCGGGATGAGGAGTGACCTTTTACTGGACCTCGAGGATCGGCTTAAACTTGAAACTGCCTCAGAAGCAAAGAGACGCAAAATAATAGAATTCATGGAGATCTTGGCCTTTGATGAAGATGAACTGATATACTGGCATTCTCTTCCAACTCCGTATCCTAACTCAGGGCAAACTATCTCTAGATGGCAAAGTGAAAAGTAGAATTGATCTGCACATCCCTCTATTCCAATAGAAAACGTTAGCCTTCATCCATGAGATCGGGGTATCACTACCAGTAGGGGCCCGCTTCCATAATAGACTTTGAAACCTCGCCTTCCCTTTCGATGTCCGATCCCGGATACCATGACTTGCCTTCAAACGGGCTTCACCTTCAAAGGAGAGTAATCGATCTGCGGACAGCAAGGCCAATGAAGATCAAATTTACCGGGGTCTGAGTCGTGTCTTGTCCTTGAGTCCTCTCTATGCCTCTCATGTCCTTCTTTCCTTCGCTTGGGACTCACTAGCACACTCCTTGCTGCTTTCGTGCTTGATGGCTTCTGATGAACCAATGATAGAGATCCTTCCCTAACAGCTGCTGTTCAATCCGTCCCTGAGAGTGAGAGGAGTCGTAGGAATTCACATTGCCTTTTACGGCTTGGAATTCCTATTGTATAGAATAAATGTATTGGGCAATGCCTTTCTTTTCTTGAATTCAAAAATTCTCCGCCTTTTCTCAGCTTGACACCTACTTTAGAACCATCCTTTTCTAAGTACGACAAAGCTTCCTTGTAAACTAAGGCTAAGGCACGCTCGATAGCAAGAAGCTAGTGACTTCTTTCAGGTCATTAACTAGAACTTGCACGAGGTATCACAGTGGGGCCTGTCTTCTGTCCGGTTCTTGGGTCCGGTCGAGCCTCTTTGAAATTACATCCCTGCCTCTCGTCTAACTCGAGTTGCCCCGCTCCTTTGGCAGTTAAAGTAGCTCGCTTCAAGAAGTAAGATTATATCCCTAGGGGTATGTTACGAGCAGAAGTTCTCTTGCTAGTGGAAGTAAGAGTAGCAAGGTTAGGACCGCATATAAATATAATAGGGGGTTCGAAAGAAATTAGATTCCCTAGAAGTTTTGTCCGGTTGGGAAAGCCAGAACTCTTGTAAACCAGCTTGATAAAGGGTAGTGGTAGGGACAGTCTCAGTACCACTGAAAGTGCGATAGTCCTTCAAGCAAGGGACTTGGGCAAACAAAGTCCTTACTCGTATTCCACCAACAACTCGCGTATCGTATAGAGCTTTTTCCTATCCTTTCCGCATAGACTTGCTTCGCACCTGTGTCAAAAGCCAGTTTAGTTTTACTCAAGAGTAAGAATGATAAAGCATTTCGCAAGCTTGAATCCCTATAAAAAGTCCGTCCCAACAATTTAGCCTGAAAAGAAAAAAAGTGGGGTAGAAGTTAAGTTTCTATTGAATTGAGTAAGATCCTTTTGAATAGAAGATGCCCATGAAAAAGAATTTATTAGAGGAAGATAAAAAAAATGCGGATTTCCCTATTGATTAACCTCTGAAGCGGATAAGATCCAAAGAAGTCTATACCTGCAGATGAAAGAGGAGCTTCTACGTGAACATTTCTAACAGTGGTTTCTCCTCCAACAGTCAAGTAACTAGCACTGGTTATTCCAGCAACAGCTCTTACTGTAACAGAACTAGGACCGTCAACTCCAATTGTAGCAGCGGGAATGTCTTCACCACCAGATATTGCATTAAGAGCTTCTATTGCATCAACGGTGGAAATGGAGAGCAGGCTCGGAATATAATAGCTTGACCGCTTAGGCTCTTTGCACCTAAATAAATAGTAGACACGCAAAAAAATAAGACGCGAAACTTATAGAGTCATAGCCTTCTAAGACTTTCTTCTCCAACTCACTCAATCGATAGGTTGAGGCAATCAACTGGAAATCGACCAAAAGGACCTGTCAAGCCTTAGAAGTCAAAGCATGCATCACATATCATCATGCATAGCTTATTAGCTGTAGTAGCTGCATAGGAAACATAAAGCATATAGTACTTTTCTCCATTGTCATGCATCAAATGGCTGTCTCTCCTCTCTCAAAGCAGGCGAGCTTCAAGCTTGGAAGATCAAGAAAAGCGAGAACGGGAACTCCTAGAGCTGCTGGAGCGCCTAACCCGGCTCTTACCTCCTTCTACCGTCGCCCGCCTCTGATCAGCATTCCAATACTCCGAAGCACACATCAGATACGCAGAGTAGTAATTGGCATATCCATTCTCTCTCCACAATGGCAAGCTCCTGGTTCACACCTAGATCTGGCCGGAGAATAGCAAAAGAAAGATCTCAAGGCTCTGGGAATATACCACTCCCGATACTCTTCCTCCGTCACCTCTATCTCCAAATCAACTGTTTGATATGCTGAATTTAATATCATTACCAATGATTACAATTTAATCAATATATACTAAAATAAAAAACAGAATAGTTTCCACGTCGACGAGTAAAAAGGGACTGCCTGGGATTGAAGAAAACCAGCATCCAGTAAAGCAGAAGAAAATTTTTCAAACCCATTTCGGGACGCTTGTTTAAGTCCATAAAGGGACTGATTCAGGCGGCAAACTGAGTTCTCCCCCTGTGGAGAATATCCGTGAGGGAGAGACATGTATACTTCCTTTTTTGGAACATGTTAAGGCTTTACGCTCTAACTCACTGTAACAACTCTAGGTGTCGTCGCGCCTAAGTTATCATTCTTTTTCCACTGTCTGATTGCAGTAGGGGTTCACGTAGGATGGTTAAGCCAGGAGCAGGACCGAGACTTTGCTTAGCCAACACATCTTCACATTGCCTTCCCTCCAAATATGTCTCAATTCACACCTCCAATCCCTTCTCATTAGCTCTCTGATTCTCAGGATAATATTGAAATGTGGATCCTCAGGCCCAGCCATTGTGCAGCTTCTGTATAGAAACCAGGGAGTCCGTCTCAACCTGAATGAGTCTATAACCCTCCTCCCAGAAGCTAGTAGTTTGGCTAAAAACAGATAATCAGAAGAAAATGATCGGGCAGGGATGCACAGCAGGAACTTGCAAAGCCAACACAAGAGAAAAGAAATATGTTCACCCTCGGCAATACGCACTTGATAATACCCCGACCGCAAATCAAACTTCGTGAAGTATCGTGCTCCACTCAACTGATCGAAAAGGTCTGCAATAAGAGGCATAAGGTACTTGTTCTTGATGGTCACTTTGTTCAGCGCTCTATAATCGATGCAAAACCTTAAACTGCCATCATGCTTCTTCTGAAACAGAACCGGCGCTCCGAACGTTTAGAGTTCTTGGTAAACTCCACCATAGTAGGAGAAAGCACTTCGAGCGAGTTCATGCTATGTGGATGAGGCAGCGAGTTGAATATGAGGGCTTGAAGACAGCTTTAGAAGAGTGCTTGATAGAGACCTTAACGCTAGGGATAAAGCCTTTCTTTCATAACCAAATGAAACTGTCTAAGGTGAGGATCCAAGACTGATGGGTACAGAATCCGGTGGTACTTTTTATTGATCACAAATCGCTTGTTATCGCACTGTACTCCTTTTGCAAGATCAGCTCTTAGATGCGAAAAATCAAATGATGAAGGGGGAAATGAAATGTCGGATTGAATCGCCGAAGCAGGGCTAAGACGAATAGATATGAATGACGAAATGAGGTCTTCCCCCCTTACCTTAGTCAGACTGGCATGAAGCTTACCTGAGGAATTAGGAAGATGAAAGAAAGAAAAGCGGAAAAGGGGGATACCCCATAGACCAAAAGGGCATAGATCGATAAGATCCAAGAAAATAAAATACCCGCAGCAGAATCGGAAGACCTTTAGTAGATTGTTTTTAGGTCCAAGCGGTGAATCAGAAATCTTCCTTACGCCTACAAGCAAGAGTCTCCTAGGATTTCGCAAGGGAAAGGTAGCCAACCTGGGATACGTTGCGGCAAGGAATAGGAAGGTGCCTCTAGCAGATTGCCCTTTCTTTTCCTTTCCTGGGCTAGGTAACCGTTAATGGAATATCCGAGGCAATAATTTTCTGCTTTGTGGAGTCAACTCGTCTTCCCCGAAGCGGAACCCACATATAAATTAGTGTATACATATGCACTTACAGTTACAGATACAGAAGGCGCAATCGGAGCACTAAGATCATGGGGTGAAGGCACACTGTCATTACACGATGGGTAAGGTGCGGAGCTACACTCTAAAGACAGATTCACTAGATTCCGACCTTCCCGCTGCTCTGTATAGTCCTATTGGAGGGCAATACAATACTCTAACGATTCCTGCCTTGGTTGATGATGAATTACCTTACTCCCTTTCCATACCGGGTCTAGGGGTATAGTCTATTCTATAATATACTCTTCTTCTATCACAGAAATAGCTAAATCGGAAGTTAAGCCCTATAAGCACTTCACTGAAACTAAAAAGAACAACAAGAGCAATACCTCACAGGCTAAAGCAGGAACAAGGGGCGCAAGCAGTCTTTATAAGTCTAAACTAAGAAAGACTTACGAACCACTTAGGAAGGATAAGAGCCGTAGCTACAAAGCAAAAGAAGTTGTCGGAGGCGATGCGACGATACTCACCTCAGCCTCTCTGGCGGCATTAGTTACCAGATTCATTCAGTGACAGCCTTAGGATAAGGAAGTCCTTTATTTTCATTTAAGAAATAGGCGGCCACTCTCTCTCTTACTTTCTTTCATTTAGTTAGGCGTGGTAAAGGATCTCGCTCGAAAGAGACTCTTCACCTACTCAATTGGAATGACTCTTACCCTTACTTATCTCTTTACTCAGAGAAGTCCCTCTCGGAGCTATTCCCCGGCGCTGTGTCTTCTTTCTCCTTACTCTGGGAATGAAGCCGTAAGCCGAACAGAATACGGACTTGCTTGCTCTATTTGATTCAGGACCTCTTGCTGCTGCGTCTCTTTCGGATTCGGTTCCTAATAAAAGAAAAAGATTGTTGGCCTGGCTATTCCGATTGAGAATACGGAAGAGGCTATGAAATAGAAGAAAGAAGGTGAGTTCGAACTCTAACTCAAGAGCCCTTACTCAAGAGGGCTTCTCTTCCTCTTATTGTCAGAAGTCAAATGGTTAAGTCCAGTTGGGGCAACTGGGCCAGACGACATTGATAGCGGAGTTTCCGTGGTAAGGTACAAAGCTTTTTGTCTGGGTCTTGGGCAGACGTACTCAACTGGTACAAATAGAAAGGCTCGTCCAGTGAGTGATGACACTAGCGAGTAAACTGCAAAAGGGTCTTGCTTGGTATAATATAAGCGGATGAGTTAGTTATAATTAGCTCAGATGTGACTTCTTTGCTCGGTTTCGGTTGCTTGACTCAATAATGGCCCTTCAAAGTCATTGACGTAATATTTAGGGAACGGTTGAACTCCTTTTTTGAGAATTCTTTATAGAAAGAAGAGAGGGAGGAGATCGAAACGAAATACTTGTATCGAACGAGCCCCTATCTCAATTACAAGTAAGGAGCTATTACCCTATGCCTATGGTCTTCGTTCCTTACACGATAGATTGAGAGCCAGATTGAGATGCCCTATCGAGGGAGTCTCCAGCTCTACATCTATCTACTATTAAGAAAGGAAGGGGATAGGGTTTGAGTTACCCAGCTCAGTAACAAACAAGGTTCGGAGAACAACCTAATTACGAAAGAACCCCTGTTGATTCGCCAAAGATCTACAAGCCAGGATTCTAGAGAAAGAGATGCTATTAAGGATACTTTAACAGAACCTTAGGACTTATCTTGAGTTGGGCATCCCTGACTCCATTCCTGACTAGAGAAGGGAATGCGGTGAATCACCAGTTTGGATCGAAGAATAGGCACCCACGAATTAGCAGCATATTTGCGGGATCTATCGAGTGGAAAACCGGGATGTCGATACACCGAAGAGCTACCAAACACGATCACCAACAAGAGAGTAGCAAGTGCTGGCTTGGGGCTCAGAGCTCCTTAAGCTTGGGTTCGCTTCGGGCTTGCGTTCGACCTTGGCTTCGGGGTTGGCTCCTAGGCCCAGCTAACAATAAACTACAACACCAGATCTCCAGCGGATAATACCCTAAAAGAAAGACTGGTGATTCGTCGATACCAAGGTTGAGGCTCCTTTACAAGCTCAAGAGAAGAACAAGAGGAATCCTAGCTTCATAACATAGGAACAAGAGCTACAAGAGCGGGTTACTAAACCATTCGAGAATAAGCAAATGGATCCTCGCTCTCGACACCCTCCCCCTTGGGCATAGCTCCTTGCGAACACCTCAGTACAGATCACCAAACAAGAGATGCTAGCATTGATATCAGAAAAAACAACATTGATTGGTTGAAGCATGCTTCGATTAGCTTCTAGCTCGGTAACAAGAGAGAGATTGGCATCGGAGAACAAATCAAATGACGAAGGAAATACCGCTGATTCGTCGAGAATCTACATCCAGGACTGGTAGACAAGAAGCTAGCAACTCGATCTAGAGATCGAAGAATGGGAGAATGACCCGAACAGGTAAGAGATACTGGCGATAGGCCTCAGAGATACAATCGATGAATCACCGGAAGGAAATACTGGTGATACGCCGAGAGATACTGGGAATTCTACGAAGAAGTGCACCTGGACTATAGAGCTCCTCACCCACTAAAAAGAGAAGAGGCCGGGGAGGATCGATACACTTCGTTGTCCATCCCATGGACAACTCCTTCCTCTTGCTTATTCTTTCGTTTGAGTGCTGCTTGAGTGAAGAAGCCGGTTGACTACTTTCAACCAGACAAAATCATCTGATTGACCAGGCCTCCTTAGGGAATGCGGATTCAGCAAAAACCGGTACCAAGATTGACTAATTAAAGAATCTCTGTATTCCTAGATGCCCGGCAAGACGCGAGAAAGACCTGAAAGGCGAAAGAAGCCCTTCGATCAAATGAAAGTCCCCAGCCCCAGTTTAGATATTCTATTCGTCAACGGGGTCATGCTCTTTGAGTGAGATAGCGTTGACCGTAAATCCCCTTCTTGGGATTCAGAGAGGTCTGCGAACCTGTGCTTCGGCTTTCGCTGGCGGGCTTTCGTCATCCATATCCATCACTGTCAGGGGTAAGCGCATCCGTACAGACTAGACTCCTTTAAATGAAAAAAAGGCTTCTTGTCGGCAAATACCCCCTTCTCATCAACGTATTTTTAGCATTAATGAAGGGTGGAAGATACCACGCTGTGGATCCAAGCACAGGAAGTTTAGGAGGTGTCACCGTCAATCACGTAAGATAAGAAGTGAGCTCAGTCTTCAGATCCTATGTGTGGCACACAGACGAATCTTGCCGATGACTCTTCACAAGTAGGCGCGACGTCGATTTGAAAAGCAAGCAAGATGCTTATTATCTTATCTTTATCTACTTAAAGACTCTGCTTGTACGAGTCTTAAGTGATTCCAGGGCTGGGATCACGAACGGAGTTCAGTCACCTTCCACCCCCAACTAGAAAGAGTTCCCTTTCGGCCAGGATAAATAGCCGAGTTCAAAGGAGAGAGTTATCTCGCGCCACTAGGTATTCTCTACCTAGCCACCTGTCTCGCTTTCGGGTAGAGGTAGGCTCTTGCAAGATGCAAGATGCTTAAAGCCTTTCGAGCTGCTGTCGCTCATTCTTTCGTTGTTGCTAGCTTGCGGTCACTCGTCTCTTTGTTGCTAGACGAGGCTTTTCCTTCGCTCATGTCGCTTGCCGGTCACTCTGATTCTTTATTGGTTGCCAGCCGGTCGCTAGTCCGCCTCACTCTTGATTGGTTTGAAGGCTTCTTTAGCGGCGTAAGCAGAAGACTGTTGAAAGTTGACGAAGGCTAGACAATGTATAGCACTCTGTCAGCGAAGCCCCCTACTACGAATGAGAATGAACGAACTCGGTCTAGCGCAAAAGGAGAGAAGAATAAGCAAATGGATCAGAGCAATTAGCGAGACTCAGAGTGATTGCAAGCTATGCTCACTCGGCAAGTGCAGAATCAGAGTGAGTCAAGCGAGAGGGAAGCTAGTGAGAGAGAATCCAAGTGAGCTAGCAAGAATGAGGACTATACCGACAATCAAGGCGATAGAGAGGGCACTCAGTCGTCAGTCTAGCGACTCTACCGCCCAGCAAGCAACTGAACTCGCTAATCAGAGACTGAGACGGACACGAGCTCAGTCGTGCCATAAGGAAAAGACAAAGGAAGAAGGCGACTGGAAAAAAGAATAATGAGAGGTCGTCACGACTAGCTAGAATGAGCAAGCACAGAGCAACTCGACAGCGACAGGCGAGCAGTATAAGCCCTTCTCCTGCCTGGGGTGGGGCAGGGACATCCCTCTCTGTAAGGTGGGAAGGAGCGATTCACGACAAGGAAGGAATAAAGAAAATCAGACTAGTCGTACGAAGGCGGAAAGGAGGGGAAGGTCACCCGAGAGGTTCGGTTGCTTGACTTCATAGAAGGGGCTTTGGCTATTCATTCCCCTTTTTGTTTTGAAAGAAGTAGGCCTAACCTAACTATGACTAAGGTAAGGAGCTATTCATAGGGTCGATTCCTGGTTCACCACTCATTCCCGAGCCCGAGAAAGCACCTCGTTTTAGGTTAGCTGTACTTACTTGTCGTGTACCAGCACGTTTTCGTAGACGGATTTGAGGGCATTTAGCTAGCCTATATCTCCATCTCCGCTCTTCTTGCTCCACCAATAAGCTCCCGTAGCAATAGTAGCCCCTGTGTTAGCATCTTAGGAAGCCGTGATATGATAAACATAAGCATCTCCGTCCATGTGAGGCCGGCGATATGGATGAAATGTATACCCGTCCGTGGTAGGAATCGATCCAAGGGCTACTTTCAGGCTCTACTAAGAGAATTCTGAATTCCCGGCTCTTAGTCATCGCTCTGTGAAGGAGTGGGCGAATAAAGATCCGGCAAAGGCAGAGCTAGCGCACGGGAGGTGACACCAACCACACTCCTGGCTAGGCGCACTCTCGTCGATCCACCACAAAGGTTAACGACGTATTCGACCGAGTTTGGAAGAAAAGAAAGGGGCAGCACATTATCCATGTGCAAATGGAGATGCGGTCCGGTTCGAGCATATCCTCTCCATATCTCGCCAGATTCTTCGATTGCATACCTATCAGCAGTAGGAGATCCTGTTCCCACTCGAGAGCTTGTAGTTGCGGATCTGGAAGATCTCTAAGGTGGAGTTGATCCCACGGACGCAGAGAGCGTCAGAGCCGATTCACTAAGTCAATTAGCCAGTTAAAGAACCTCCCCATCAGTGGAAACTCTTTATCCAGTCGATGAAGATCCCGAAACGGAGTCCCTAGTTCACAAGCCTGTTCCATAGCTAGCCCGGGTTGAACCATACTCCGTGGAAGCACACGTTTTGGGGCAGACAAATCGATCAGGTCGAATAATCCGTTCCAGTTCCTGCTACCCCTCTTGCCGCTCGGCATGAATGAAGTTGAATACCCGATCTTCTCGGACAGAGCTTAGTCCTCTTCCCTGCTTTCCTTTCTTTTTTGTTATGTTAGCGGAAGACTTAATCCTTAGAATTAGAAAGAGAGAAAAAGTACACGACAAAAATACAGAGCTAACCTCAGCAATGGAGGAAGGAAGAGCAAGACTACTAAAAGTACTCGACAGACAAGAGTGCCGACTAAATAGAAAATATGGTATGGCAAGATTTTCAATAAGCGAGTGAATACCCGGTAGCATTGATTGAATGGGGTCATGGGAGAGAATTCATTTGATGAAGGAGAAAGTCCTTCGAAGGAAGAAGCTTCCGACCTATCCTCGATCTCTTTCTCGATGGGGAAAATAGCTAAATGGTAAGAAGGAAGTGGCCTCAGTGGAAGAGGAGGGTTAGATCTTCTTTAGCTTAGCTGGGAAGAAAGAGTTTGATAGAATTAATCTGCTTTCCTTGGCGAGCTCACTGGAACTCTTTTCATCAGGGTAGAGGGAAGAAGGTCTTCAAAAGGCATCAGTGGGCTTCAAAGAGTTAGCCGGCTCAAAGCGTAGAGCGATTTAGGATCAGATCTGTACTGGGTTAGGCTTTGGATAGTTGGATAGATCGCCTTAAGGCTATAAAGGCCATTCAAGGGCAGGCGAGCGAATTCTATCTATGCCTAAGATGAGGAAGAAAATAAGCAGATTTTGGCTTGGCATTACTATTGTCGCACCAGTCTTCCTTCCTTTTTAGTAGCCGAAGGTGAGAAGGAAGAGCTCACTCTTCCCGTAGGCAGTTTCATTCCTAACTGTTCAAGCCTTTAGATCTGTCTTTGACAGAGATTTTACTTTCTAGTCAAAGGGGCTTTACCTGATGGATAGAATCTTCTTGCAAGAGGTTTTATGTAAATCAAACTTCCTTGCTGTCTTATAGGTCCCTCTTCTCTTGCTGATTTAGAACTCGAGGAGGAGAGAGGCTCTTCTGACTAAAGCAAAAAAGGGGTGAGCTTGAGAGTTGATCTTCTTTCAGCTGAGAGAGATGCTAGCATTGAATGAAGGTGATTCGCCAGTCTTTGGAATAAAGAACCTTCTATAATGAAGAGTAGGATGTGAGGGAAGTCTAGTCGACTAAGAGAAGAGAAAGAGGAATGTACCTACCAATCCAATAAGGAGATAGAGTGGAAGAGAAGGGAACCTTATTCTTAGTCAAAGTCTATTCAATATACCCCCATAGTCTAGTGGTTAGGACACCTCTCTTTCAAGGAGGCGGCGGGGATTCGAATTCCCCTGGGGGTATGGGTACTACGAAAGGAAGTTGATCACGGAGAGAAGGGCCTTTGTCTGGTTCAGTTTCACTCTGAAGAATGTCCTTTTATCTTCCTATTCCATTCTTCCTATCCTACAGGAAAGAAAGCTCTTAGCGCACAAAGCGAAGGTAGGCCTTCTTTTCTTTCAATACTAGCTAGTAGTGAAGACTCTTCTTGCTCACCTTTCTGGGATAGTTTCCATCATCGTCCTTAGTTAGCCGACGCCTCTCTCTTCTCCTTTCTTTACAGAAGCGGATTCGAAAGCGCAAACAAAGCAGCAAGAAGAAAGCCTAAAGGCACAATCAAGGGAAGGCTCGGACAGCTGCCAAAGGGCTTCCCTTAGGGGACCTATTATACCACTTCCCGGAATAGAAGACAAGAAGGAGGTTTGACATCACTCGTGACACAAGAAGGTCAGCTCACCAAAGGGGGGAAGAAAGGTCAGCACTTGAGAGGCTTGCTTCGCTCAAAGGTGGGAAGAAAGGTCAGCACTTGAGAGGCTTGCTTCGGTAGGAGTCAAAAAGAAAAGGCTCAAGAAGGAACTGCACTCGAAGAATGGAAAGGCAGGCTGCGAAGGCGCTAATACGATTGTTCTCGAAGCAAAGGCCCATACAATTACCTTTTCCTTATATAAATAATAAATAATAATAAATATGCCCTTTGATCGCTACAAGTATGTAGCCACGTAAACGAAAAGAAGGCAAGCTATCTGATGAATTTGCTGAAAATGCCAATGCCGCATCACCACCTTTCTGAACACCTGACCTCTTGACTCAAAGTCTTGAGCCACGTAAATCAACCCCAAAGCTAAAGGAGTCCTTTTAGGATGAGGTTGATGCTTTTATAAGCCTTGATCGGAGCCTGGTCTGGGATCGAGAATTTTCCCTCTAATATAAAAATTACGAGTAGAAGGGCTCATCCCAGAAGTTTTTCCTAGAGGTGAAAGGGGAAGGGGCATTGGTACTTATGCAGGGTCGGGTTAAATGAGTTCCGCGGGTAAGCAATTCGGTGCAAGCTCCAGCTGATGCCATTGATGTAAAAAAGACATCTAGAATAGATCGAGCTAAATGTTGAATCATAAGTAGGAGGGATAGCGCTTCCTTTTCTCTTTATAGGTCTACTTCTTTCACTACTTATGCCTTATAGCGATAAAAATAAGCTTCTTCCGGGACCGGAACATGGAGACCAAAAAGTTTTGACTTACCGCCACACCTTGCTTTTCCTTTATTACTATTACGTTCTGCCCTTACATCGTAAAAGTCAGGGTTAAGCTATAGAACTAGATACGTAAGAGAAAGAGAGGAGAGCAGAACTTTACTTCTCTGCTGAGGCATAAGCAATAGCAAACAATCTCTAACTAAGTAGTTTAAGTGGTCCGCTGTCTAACATCTTTCGTATCTTGTTCGTGTTCGGTGACCTTCGCTGAGGTTTTTGATCTACCTCCGAAACCTAAATCCATCTTTTTAAATGGCTAATGCCTAGATTAGGTCTTAAAAAAAAGGCTGTCCATAGAAAGAATTAACTCCAGGCTGGCATGGCTTTGAGGTTCACTCAAGATCCGGATTACCTCTGGGATTATTAATTACGTATACATAAGGAATATTTAACAAAGCAGACCAGCACTTTTTATTCATTAATAGCCGTTACATGGGAATACATCAAATAGGAAGCTTACACACACATAGACCAGCCACACAACTAAACACAACATTACAAAGTTAACAACGGAAGCATTGAAGACTACTAGTGATACATGCAAACACACCCAAAAAAAGCAATCTACTTAGGATAGGAGTAGATCTCCACCAAACAAAGAAAAAGAAGAAACACACTACTTTGCGTCTACAGACACTTATTTAAACCTTCTAAAACTAAAAAGAGTCGACGGGCTCTTCTATTCTAGTCTCCCTGGCGACCACGGATGACAGCACCCACAATTAGGTCTTCCTGTTCTTGGAGGAGGGCCCGTTTCCTGTCTTCCAGGACGCTAATGCGGTCCCGGATCCACTGCATGGCTGCAGCCACAAGTGCAGGATCGATGGGAGGCAGGTGCTCCCAAAAGGCAGCCAGGGTTTGCTGCCTTTGTTCTTTTTCGTTTTCGACGGCTTGAATTGATTCTTGAATTGTTGCAAGTCTTCCGACGATATCCATTTCAGTGTTGTTGGAATAAGTGTTACTGAAAGTATTTCTTTTTGACTTCTACGTCTCTCTTTGAAAATATAGACTGAAAGAAGCTTCTATTTATAGGCCTTGGAGGCGCTTAACTCTTTCTTATTATTAGAAATAATTGTTGTCTTAGTTTCATAACATGTTTCAACCCCGGCTTTTCATGAATATGGAACCCC